ACCGAAACAGAATTGATAAAACAGTCCTAGAAACCCAATTCTCCCACTTAGGCTTACAATGCTTTGGGATTTATAATATCAAAACTTATTAAGTTTCTTATATTATAATGTATAATAACGGCATAGATATTCTAATCTACTTCAATATTGAATACCAGAAAACTGTATGAATGTTGTATTTATTAACTTATTTATTAACGCGGGTATAGCTAATCTAGATCTCCGTCTTCTCTCTTCTTTTATTGCCCTCTTGTCCTGTCGTGTCGTTAATTGACAGTATGACTTAGGGCTCAATATAATTTGACCGAACAAATCATAGTTGGTAAACCACCTTGAATCTACTGCGGAGTGAAGGATCTTGGATCCAACGCATAACCCTTTGGGAATCAGAAAGATAAAGACGAGAAAGACCAATGAAATCAAGTTTCAAGATTGTATAGTTTAATGGTAAAGTTTGATTACCATTAATCCTCAGAATAGTTAACGAGTTTTTCCCTTTTATTTATATCCTATGCATCACCTAAATCCTAAAGGCGGCTCTAGGCCTGAGTTATATTAAGTTAAGGTGGCCTTAGTTACCTATGGTATTTGTCTTATTACCTATTTCTAGTTGATTTATGAATGAAGGTGGCATAGGCCCCTATGGTCCAGTGGTTACGACCTCTCTCTTTCACGGAGAAAACGAGGGTTCAAGTCCCTCTGGGGGTATACCAAGACTAAAGACTATAGGAGTGGGATTTTCCATCAAGTGATCCGTATTTGTCAAGTCCTTCTATTAGTCTACTCAGAAGAGACTTTCTATTTTATATCAAATGTTATATTTGATTTCAAGTGATATGTATTTGTCAAGTCTACTTGGGAGACGAAAGGAAGTTGATTATGGAACGTCTAAAACGAATTAGGCGTTGGGTCGATGCCCGAGTGGTTAATGGGGACGGACTGTAAATTCGTTGGCAATATGTCTACGCTGGTTCAAATCCAGCTCGGCCCAACAATTCGCCAATCTACTATCAGATGGTATAACCCTCTTGTTCTTAAGAAATACCTGATACAAGACAAGAGAATAAAAAAAAGAATCTAAATTTTCTGCTAGATCTCTTCTTATTTCCCTGGGATTGTAGTTCAATAGGCTAGAGCACCGCCCTGTCAAGGCGGATGTTACGGGTTCGAGCCCCGTCAGTCCCGACGGATCCAATAAGTACATCAATTCGCCTCTCCATTTTCTGTGAAATGAAGGGACAGAGAGAATAATTGAATTCCGAAGGGATTTCCCTCTTTTTTTTTTCAGGATTCTCTCGAAGAAAGAACACACCCTAAAATAAAATGAAAATAACTAAAATAGTGAAGTTGACAGAATATTTCATCTTTTCTGCCGCGACTCGTCTTTCTCATACTTCTTTGTTTTGTCTTCCAAAGAAAAGAGGATCACTAAAATTTAAAACCTAATTCCTGTCTTTTTCCACTTCGCTTGTATTGTTTGTTGGTGGGGTTTTGTAGTTAATGGAAACGGACGGGTTAGATTATACTTCATTTGATGGTTCTACAAGGAAGACCTAAGGTAGGTTATAGAAAAGAAAGAACAGAAAAGAAGGATAAATAAAGGAATTTTTGATTGGTCCGGGAATCCTATCTTGGATTCGGTATGGATAAAAGATCTTCATATGTTATATACTATTAATTCTCCACGACTAATTAATTTAATAGCTCAGATATTGTTATTCATGATATTGATCCGATTCAATATCATCGATAGGTAATGCATTCATTGAATTGACAGGTGAAAGATTTATCATCTCTATGGGATTAAATCCCGAGTTATTGTATTGTGAAATAAAAAAAAACGATGAGATTATGGAAGTAAATATTCTTGCATTTATTGCTACTGCACTGTTCATTTTAGTTCCTACTGCTTTTCTACTTATAATTTACGTAAAAACAGTAAGTCAAAATAATTAATTACTTTAAATGAAACTCGACTTCTGAATTCTTTGAAGAAATCAAAAGAAAAGTATTCTATTTTTGCTGAAATCAAGGGGCTATAATCGGCGATATTCTATGAGATCCGAGAGTATGTAAGTAAGAAATTTCTTTCTTACTTACCATACTCTCTATTAGTGTTATAGTAGTGTATAAAGTTGTACTTGACTTTCTAATAAAAAGGGTATGCTATATTAGCTTCTATCTTCAATTCAATATATGTAGTTATTAATCCATATTTGGAATTGACGTAGGACCCAATCTTTTCTTTCATACATTTATATATATTTATATTCCAATTCCAATGAATCTGAAAACTTCCAATGAATCTGAAATAATTGTTTTACTGTTATAGAATACATTTCTCCACTAGAATCTAATGGAATTTCGAAATGAAGATATTTTTATTTGAAAATTATTTCAATTTAAATAAAGAATGCGTTGCAGAACGATCTATAAAACAATTGATACCTTTTCATTTCTCAACTAAATTAGGAGTGCTTCTAAAGTCCACTTCTTCCCCATACTACGAGTGAAAGGGAAAAAGTAAAGACTACCATTAAAGCAGCCCAAGCGAGACTTACTATATCCATGTGAATTATGTCCCTTATCTCTATGATAGAATTATTCCATTATTGCTCACTAATAATAGTAGAATGAATGGTCCAGAGTCAAAAAGGGATTCTGGGCGAACACTATTGATGAATCAATCAAATAAATGGATTTTAAAAATTCCTATATTATTTATAATCCGTACCCTTTCCCGATTGTCTCTCTGAAGGAGTTGGGATATAGTATATTATACTCTTGACGAGGGGTAAAAATTGTTTTGGGCTTTTTTTTGATTTTCTATAAAAGGTAAATTCTCTATCCAATCTCAATCTAATAGTGATTGAATGCCTGAACACTCAGAGATTCTCGCGAGTCTATATATGTAGATTACAGTATAGAAAGTACTTTCCCAACTAGTAGTGGAATTCTCGGCCGGTTATCCAATGTAATTCAAGACCCAATCAATAGACATTACATTAGCAGTAGAAGAGAATCTGGAAGTCTTGCTTCGACCATTATAATCTTTCTTTGAATTTTAGATTCAAAGATTTCCAATCTTTTTCCCCAGAACATAAAAAAATAGCGGAACAGAATAAGAGATTTCGATTCGTTTGTTGATGAGGCGGCACCCGGATTTGAACTGGGGAAAAAGGATTTGCAGTCCCCCGCCTTACCACTCGGCCATGCCGCCAAAACGATACACAATAGGATAAAAATTTCCCTTTTTGAGTTGGATTAGTAAACTTGAGTTTATTGTACTTGCATCCCTTTTTAATCCTTTTTTCTAAATTTAGAAAAATTAGAAAAGAAACCGTTTTTCCCCTTTTGATTGTATTTGATCTGCCCCTTCGATTGATTGTATAGTATCTCAAAACACACAAACTTCCACTGACTTTGATATTGAAAAATCAAATGTATATTTTCACTCAAAAAGCCTAAATTTATGGGAACCATTAACTATTTATTGACTGACAATTCGTGAATTATTCTTGGATTTGAATATAAATTTTGGTTTGCCTAATGACATAAGAATAAGCAAAAATTTATACATACTTAATTGATTTTTTTAATCAAAAATCCTTCTCAATTTCCATTATAACAAAAATTATAGGTATATGTAAACCCCAGAACGGATATTCTTATACAGATACCAAATTGGCTATTATAGTATGTTGCCTATAAATAAAGGGAATTCGTTGGAACAAAAAAAGGCCTGGCTGGGTATTGACCGGGCCAGGCCCAAAAGGCACTTCGAACAAAATAAAAGAAAGAAGGTGTTCTTTATTTATCTTTCTATTTGGATCTTTCGAGCATCTAAATTGAATTGCTAATTATATAATAACGATAAAGAATGTGAAAGAAATACTTTCTTTAATCCTTACTTGATGTGTAATGTAACATAGTAATTATCTTTTTCAATTGGGAGAGATGGCTGAGTGGACGAAAGCGGCGGATTGCTAATCCGTTGTACGAGTTATTCGTACCGAGGGTTCGAATCCCTCTCTTTCCGTTTCCGTTGATGAGTTTCCATTTTTTCTTTCAAATTTTGCAAACCCCTTTTTATTTTTTCCTTGTTAAATGTGTGGAATAGCTAAAAAAAAATCTTAAGAAAATTATAAAATCAAGCAATAAAAACAAAAAAATTATTCTTCACGTCCAGGATTACGTCCTGGATCATTGGATAGGAATCCAAAGATGAAGAGAGAAACAAAGAATATTACTACTGTATAAACGAAAAGTTTGAGAGTAAGCATTACACAACCTCCAAGATCATTTTTTGAAAAAGAAAAACGAGAAAAGACAATAGATCCTCCATTTTTATATCACATATCCTATTTTGACACCAAGAAAAGAATTCTAGAAATAGAAAAGAATGTTCAGAAATTCAAATGAAGTTGAAATTTGTAATAAGAGTCTTTGATTACCACAAATCACTTTCATACCCAAATTAGATATTGTAAGGGACCCGAAGCTAATAAGGTATTTCGCCGTAAAAAGGATTAAAATCAGGAAATAGGGCGTCTCGTGGCTATCCGAGAATTTCAATGTTTGAATCGAAGGTTCATACTGTCAGACTTATTTGATCTTATCAATTGTTATAATTTTTCTCGAATAAATATGAATTTTCTAGGATAGTATTAAAGATCTTATCGAAAACTTACAGCAGCTTGCCAAACAAAGGCTAAAAGAAAAAAGAACAGGGGTATGACTGGCATAACATCTACGATTGGATTCAAAAAAGCATAGGCTTCGGGCAATTTGGCCAAGAAAAGACTACTCGGATAAAGGGCAGAATTAAGACAGATCAAACTAAAGATATTAAGCATAACAGACATTTTTTTCGTCGAGATAATTGCATTTTGATTGAGTTATTGATATAAGGAAAAATGAAGTAAAGTAAGGTAGACAAAAAATCCTTCTTTTTCCGCTCAATCAAAAATCCTCCGATTCTCAAAGGAGAATAGAAGAAATCATACTTTCATACAATATCTTAATTGAATTATATGTAATGATCAATAAATTCCATTGAATTAATTCTAGAGATACACATGCCAAAATCCTAGCACGAATCTATAATAGATTCTATAAAGAATAAAGATTTTCTATAGTTGGACTGGAATTGACGAACACTTAATACCAATATTATTCTTTAATAGTATAAGTATCCAATAAAAATAGAAATGGGGCGTAGCCAAGCGGTAAGGCAACGGGTTTTGGTCCCGCTATTCGGAGGTTCGAATCCTTCCGTCCCAGAGCATATCCATTGTATTCTAATACTTCTTTTTTGTTCAACAAGGTTCTGTTTCAAGGTTTGGATAGACTTTTTTTATTCTTTGCGGAATCATATCTGACTTTTTCACAAACCAAACTAAATCGAGTTCAAATGACATGCAAAAGTAACTGAACCCTTTTGTGACCCATAGAAAATGGGGCATAGATCACAGTTGGAGAAAGATTACTTAACCTCAGGTTAAAAAAATATGAAAATACATATAAAACGAGGAAGTGCTTAGCCTATAGGTATGTATGGTTATCCTATTTCAGTGACAATAGTGTTTCCATTTTTGTGAAAACTAAATTGCATCCCTAAAATATGAAAATTTAAATATTTAACAATGATATTTCTTTTTATTGTTCGATCTATTTAGCTTATTTGCTTTGCATCATTGACAATTCCATTTGAAAAGAAACAGAGATCTTGCTTTTTTATGATAATAAAAAGGAGTAAAACTTGACTCAAAGAATGATGTAGAAGTAGAAAACTTTTTCAACTATCAAGATTTGTAATGATTCCTTCTAGGTTGGGGAGTTGAAAATGGTCAGTCTATCTTATTGAGTCACTTGAAGAGGCAGAGTCAAATAGAATTTATTTATTTTATTTGTGCGATTTCTGTTAGTTATGTTATTTCTATATTTGGATTTCTTAATATTTCTGTTAGATATTTTTTTGAGATAGAGATGTTCTATTCAGACAAAAAAAGACGGCATTTTGCTAAAATTTCTTCAGAAAAATCTTTATTATCTGTGTAGATATTCTCTATTAAATATAAATAACTATGTCTCTGTACCGACTGAACCAATGACTATTCATGATTCCATAATTGAATCAATTCCATACTGGTTCCAAATTAGAGGAATGTTATGGTAAAACTTCGTTTAAAACGATGTGGTAGAAAGCAACGTGCGACTTGAAGGACATGATCCGGTGTGGATTCTTATTGTTACATCCACCATTTTATATAGGAATGAAGGTGCTCTTGGCTCGACGTCGTTTGTTCTATTCTACTAGAACCCTTCTTTTTTTATTGGGTTCTAATGTAAATAGTTCATGATGGAGCTCGAGTAGAAAGTATTTATTAATTTCTCAGGGGCAACGATCTAGGGTTAATGCCAATTAATAAATTGGAACAACTTCGTAAGTATATCTTCGATATAGAAATCGAAAGGATTCCATTCCAATAAATTTTCAAAATTGTTGGAACGGCTAAAACTTTTTCGATCGACAGTGTATCGCGCATGAATCAACCTCGGTATGATTCTTTGATAGAAAGAAATCCCAAAAGGGGTATGTTGCTACCATTTTGAAAGGATTAAGAAGCACCGAAGTAATGTCTAAACCCAATGATTTAAAACAAAAATAAAGGATCCCAGAACAAGGAAACACCACTTCAATTGTCTCACGGATCCGAATAAAGAATCCAAATAAATTTTAAACGAGACAAAAACGGTGGGTTAAAGACCACTCAATAAAAAAATATCTTAAAGAAAAATCTTTAATATATTTGAGAATTATTATTATTATTATTATTATATTATTATTATTATATTATTGAACTTGAGTTATGAGTACAAATGATTTTTTTCAGCAACGCAGCTAAATAAAAATGACTATGAGTTAAATTGAAATTTGAAATTATATTATAGACTAATTCATTTTACAGATTTTCTATTTATTCTAATTTTATTTTATCCATAGACAAAACATCATTTTTTCTCGAGCCGTACGAGGAGAAAACTTCCTATACGGTTCTAGGGGGGGGGGGGGTTCTTTTTCATCTACATCTATCCCGATGAGCCGTCTATCGAATCGTTGCAATTGATGTTCGATCCCGAAGAGAAGGAAGAGATCTTCAGAAAGTGGGTTTTTATGATCCGATCAAGAATCAAACTTATTTAAACGTTCCCGCTATTCTCTATTTCCTTGAAAAAGGTGCTCAACCTACAGGAACTGTTCAGGATATTTTAAAAAAGGCAGAGGTTTTGCCCTAATCAAATGAAATTCAATTAAATTAAGGAAATAAAAAATAAGGGTAGGATAATGATTTCTATATCATTTTGGATATCTTTTCTATACTATGTTTTTTTATTTCCTTCTTTTCTTCTTCTATTCGTATCTAGTTATCATTGTTTTTATAGAATCCTTTTTGATAGAATCTTTTTTCATAGAATCCTTTTCTAAGGAAACCCTTA